GGCCCTCTTATCTCTTCCTTCTCCGATCTCAGGTTATGGAAGAAGGAGAAGAAGGAACCGAGAAGAAGGTATCAGCAACAACTGGTTTTATTATGGGACAGCTCATGATGTTCATATCGATCTATTATACGCCTCTGCATCTAGCATTGGGTAGACCTCATACAATAACTGTCCTAGCTCTACCCTATCTTTTGTTTCATTTCTTCTGGAACAATCACAAACACTTTTTTGATTATGGATCTACTAGCAGAAATTCAATGCGTAATCTCAGCATTCAATGTGTATTCCTGAATAATCTCATTTTTCAATTATTCAACTATTTCATTTTACCAAGTTCAACGTTAGCCAGATTAGTCAACATTTATATGTTTCGATGCAACAACAAGATGTTATTTGTAACAAGTAGTTTTGTTGGTTGGTTAATTGGTCACATTTTATTCATGAAATGGGTTGGATTGGTATTAGTCTGGATACAGCAAAATCATTCTATTCGATCTAATAAGTACCTTGTGTCAGAATTGAGAAATTCTATGGCTCGAATCTTTAGTATTCTCTTCTTTATTACCTGTGTCTACTATTTAGGCAGAATGCCGTCACCTATTTTTACTAAAAAACTGAAAGAAACCCCAGAAACGAAAGAAAGTGAGGAAGAAACAGAACAGGAAGAAGAGGGATTCACCGAAGAAGATCCTTCTCCTTCCCTTTTTTCGGAAGAAAAGGAGGATCCGGACAAAATCCAAATCGATGAAATGGAAAAGATCCGAGTGAATGGAAAGGACAAAACAAAGGATGAATTCCACTTGCACTTAAAAGAAGCATGCTATAAAAATAGCCCAACTTCGTTAGAAATACTTAAAGAAGAAAAGAAAAACTTCTTCTGGTTTGAAAAATCCCTTCTTTTTCTTCTTTTCGACTATAAACGTTGGAATCGTCCAACGCGATATATAAAAAACAATCGATTTGAAAATGCGGTAAGAAATGAAATGTCACAATATTTTTTTTATACATGTCAAAATGATGGAAAACAAAGAATTTCTTTTACATATCCACCCAGTTTATCAATTTTCTGGGAAATGATACAAAGAAAGATTTCTTTGGATACAACAGAAAAATTCTTATATGATGATGAACTATCCAATAATTGGATTTCTACAAATGAACAAAAAAGAAACAGTTTAAGCAATGAATTAAATAATAGAATTACGGTTCTAGACAAAGACATTTTTTATATAGATGTACTCGATAAAAAAACAAGATTATGCTTAGAAAACAAAACTGATAAAACTAAAAGGGAATTTTTGAAAAAAATACATGATCCTTTATTAATGGGATCCTATCGTGTTTTAATAAAAAAAATGGTTTCACCCTTTATAAATATAAATGAAACTACAGTCAATAATTTAATTGATAAATTTTTTATAAATAAAATTCATAATGTTTTGCTTAATGATTCAAATTATCAAGAATTTGAACTTAAAAAACCAAAAATGAGTCAATTTGATGGAGACTCAACATTCAATCAAAACAAAAATTTGTTATTTTCCGAACAAGAACAAATTAGTTCAGAAAATAAAGAAAGATTTTTCAATTTTTTAATTGATACAACCACAGCATATGCATTTACTCAACCAATTTCAAAAAGAATAAACGAAATAAGAAAAAAAGTTCCTCGTTGGTCACACAAATTAATTACCGATTCCGAACAATATGAAAGAGTACGTCAAAAAGACGTGGTGACGGATTATCAAATCCGCACAAGGAAATCGAAACGTGTAGTGATTTATACGACTAAGCAAGATAATAACGATCCTAACACGGATATAACTCACCACGCAGACGAAGTGGCTTTGACACGGTATGCCCAACAATCTGATTTTCGTCGATATATAATCAAAGGTTCCATGCGTGCTCAAAGACGTAAAATTCTTATTTTGGAATTGTTTCAAGCAAAAGTACATTCGCCACTTTTTTTCAACCGAACAAAGGAAGCCTCCTTTTATTCTGTGTATGTTGTTACACTTATTAGACGATTTCAAAGGTATATGAGAAAAAAACCAGAAATTCCACTTTCTCAACAGGAAAAATTAAAGGAACAAGAAGTAAAGAAAGAAGAATTAGCGGAAAAAAAATTAGAAGAATTTGTATTAAAGCAAAGGGAAGAAAAAGCAAAACTAGAAGAAGATAAACGAATAAAAATAGCCGAAACTTGGGATACCATCCCGTTTGCTCAAATACTAAGGGGTTTGATGTTAATGACTCAGTCCATTTTTAGAAAATATATTCTAATTCCTTTATTGATAATAGCAAAAAATATTGTTCGTCTACTATTATTCCAACGTGCTGAGTGGTCTGAAGATTTCGATGACTGGAGTAAAGAACGACATATTAAATGTACCTATAATGGTGTTCAATTATCAGAAACCGAATTTCCTCAAAACTGGTTAACAGATGGTATTCAGATAAAGATAGTATTTCCTTTCTATCTAAAACCTTGGCACACATCCCGAGATCTAATAAAAAAACAAAATCAAACAGATGATTATTGTTTTTTAACAGTTTTGGGAACAGAAACTGACATTCTTTTTGGTCCTCCCCGAAAACACCCTTCTTTTTTTAACCGTATTTTTAAACAATTAGGCAAAAATATTCGAAAGTTGCCAAATGCAAGAAAAATTTGGATTATGAAAATCCTTCCATTTTTAAAAAAAAGAAAAATAATGTTAAAGGGAAATCGAATTCTAGGATTTGGATTGAGCGAAGAATCTAGGGAAATAAAAAAAGAAAAAGATTCGATAATTACTAATCATATGATTCATGAATCGTCCATTCAAACTCGATTCCTGAATCGGACAAATTCTTCAGTGCCAGAAAAAAAAATAAAAGATTTGGCTAATCGAACAAGGACAATCAAAAAAAAAATAGAAAAAATATCAAAAGACAATAGAAAATTAAATATTAATTCTAACAAAACACATTATAGTACGAAACGATTCGAATCGTTTAAAAATATGGGTCAAATATTAAAAAGAGGAAATGTTCGATTAATCCGTAAAATAAATTATATTTTTAAATTTTTTAGCGAAAAAATATACGTCGATATATTTCTATCGATCATTAATATTCCCAGAATTAATACACAACTTTTTCTTGAATCAACAAAAAACTGGATTGATAAATCCATTTACACTAATGAAAATGAAAAAAATCATGAAAGGCTTGAGAAAACAAATAAAAAAAAAAATTCGTTTATTTCGAATATAAAAAAAGCATTTTTGCTCTTTTTTAGTAATGACGAGATTAATAAGAATTCAAATATTTTTTCTAATTTGGCTTTTTTGTCACAAGCCTACGTATTTTACAAATTATCTCAAACCCCGATTTTTGACTTATACAAGGTAAGATCTGTTCTTGAGTATCGCGGAATGTCGTTATTTCTTAAAAATGAAATAAAAGATTATTTTGGAACCCAAGGAATAACTCATTCCGAGCTAAAGACTAAAAAACTTCCGAATTCTGGAATGAATCAATGGAAAAACTGGTTAAAATTGCAAAGTAATTATCAATATGATTTATCCCAGATAAAATGGTCTCAATTAGTACCCCAAAAAGTGCGGAATAGAATAACTGAACATTTTGCCATTGAAAATACAAATAATATTGAAAACTTTTTATTCTTATTGCCAAATAAAAAATCAAATTTTAAAAAGAACTATAGATATGATGTTTTATCATATAAATTTCTTTATTATGAAGATAAAAACAATTCATATACATATAGTTATGGGAGCCCATTCCAAGTAAATAAGACCAATGAATTTTCTTCTATTTATAATTACAACCTAAATAAAGACAAATTCATTGACATGTGGTGGAATATCCCTATCACTAATTATTTAGGAATAAAAAATATTATGGATATGGATATAGAGAAAAAGACCGATAGAAAATTTTTGGATTTGAAAATTATTCATTTTTGTCTTCGAAAGAAAGTCGACATTGAGGCCTGGGTCGATATCAGTATTGGCAGGAATGAAAATACTAAAACTGAACTTAAGAGTTATCAAATTGTTGATAAAATTGATAAGAAAGGTATTTTTTACACACCAATTTATCAAGAAATCAACCAACCCCATCAAAAAAAAAACGTTTTGGATTGGATGGGAATGAATGAAGAAATACTAAGTCGTCCCATATCAAATCTAGAATTTTGGTTTTTCTCCGAATTTCTCTTCTTTTATAATGCATATAAAATGAAACCTTGGTTTATACCAATAAATTTTCTTTTTTCAAATTCGAATGTAAGTGAAAATTTTAGTGAAAATAAAAACATCAATAGAAATAAAAAAACGAATCCCTTTATACCTTCAAATGAAAAAAAATATTTTGAATTAAAAAATAAGAATCAAGGCGAAAATGAATTTATAAGTAAAGAAACTCTTGGATCAGATGGTCAAGACAACTCTGAATCTGTTTTCTCAAATGGACAAAAAGATATTGAAGAAGATTATATAGGATCAGATCTGAAAAAGCCTAGAAAGAAAAAACAATCCAAGAGTGGTATAGAAACAGAAATGGATCTCTTACTGAAAAGATATTGGCTTGTTCAACTGAGATGGGACAAAACCTTGGAGAAAAAACTGCTGAATAATATCAAAGTCTATTGTTTCCTGCTTAAATTGATAAATCCAATAGAAATTGCTATCTCCGCTGTAGAAAAAAGAGAAATGAATTTAGATATACTACCACGTAACGAGGATTTAATTTGTAGAGAATTGGCGGAAAGGGGACTACTCATTATTGAACCGTTTCGTCTGTCTGTAAAAGACAACGGCCAATTTATTATATATCAAACGATAGGTATTTCATTGGTGCATAAGAGTAAACACCAAAAAAATCAAAAACGATATAGTGAAAATGTTGATAAAAGCATTTTCGGTGAACGAGACAAAAACCGTTTTGACTTGCTTGCTCCTGAAAATATTTTATCTCCTAGGCGTCGAAGAGAATTGAGAATTCTAATTTGTTTAAATTCAAGGAATAATAATAAAGGTATGAATACAAACCCAACATTTTATAATGGAACTCAGGTAAAAAATTGTAGTCCATTTTTTGATGAAAACAAAGATATTGATCGAGATAAAAATACACTTAGAAAATTAAAATTATTTCTTTGGCCAAATTATAGATTGGAAGATTTAGCTTGTATGAATCGTTATTGGTTTGATACTAATAACGGAAGTCGTTTTAGTATCTTACGAATCCATATGTATCCACAATTAAAAAGAAATTTATGATACATTTGTCTTATAGATTCCCTATTATTTGATAGAGAAATAGATGTACACACGCCTTGTCATACATTCAAGTCTGATACATGAATACTAATTCAATGAATTATCAATTGGATCTTGAAATGAATCAAGAGAATTTTATTTATTAAGTTTCTTTGATAAAATGTATCAATAAAATAAGGTTAAGATATTGTATATAACCGAGTAAAACAGATGGCATTATTATTACTGATCCGTAAAATTCCATATTTTGTAAAAATAAAAAAGGTAAGGAAGAGTAAGAATTTATGAAACAAAATTCATTCATATCTGTTATTTCGAATGAAAAAAAAGAAGAAAATAGGGGGTCTGTTGAATTTCAAGTATTGTGTTTTACCAATAAGATACGAAGACTTACTTCACATTTGGAATTGCACAAAAAAGATTATTCATCACAAAGAGGTTTACGAAAAATTCTGGGAAAACGTCAACGACTACTGGCTTATTTGTCAAATAAAAACAGAATACGTTATAAAGAATTAATCAGCCAATTGAACATTCGAGAACTCAAAACACGTTAATTTGAAGAGTTGTTTTGAATTATTTGATTTATTAGATCTTGAATTGAATTTTGATGAACTTTTTTTGTTTTCATCAATTCATGGAAAAATGAATTCGTGAAAAAATGAATCGGGGAAAAACCTATGACTGTACCAACTTCCAGAAAAGACCTCATGATAGTCAATATGGGCCCTCACCATCCATCAATGCATGGCGTTCTCCGACTCATCGTTACTTTAGACGGTGAAGATGTTATTGACTGTGAACCAATAGTGGGTTATTTACACAGAGGTATGGAAAAAATTGCGGAAAACCGAACAATTATACAATATTTGCCTTATGTAACACGTTGGGATTATTTAGCTACTATGTTCACAGAAGCAATAACTGTAAATGGACCCGAACAATTGGGAAATATTCAAGTCCCTAAAAGGGCTAGCTATATCAGAGTAATCATGTTGGAATTAAGTCGTATAGCTTCTCATTTGTTATGGCTCGGCCCCTTTATGGCAGATATTGGTGCGCAGACCCCCTTCTTCTATATTTTCAGAGAAAGAGAGTTGATATATGATTTATTCGAAGCTGCCACCGGTATGAGAATGATGCATAATTATTTTCGTATTGGAGGAGTAGCTGCCGATCTACCTTATGGGTGGATAGATAAATGTTTAGATTTTTGTGATTATTTTTTAATAGGACTTACTGAATACCAACAACTTATTACGCGAAATCCTATTTTTTTAGAACGAGTTGAAAACATAGGCATTATTAGTGGAGAAGAAGCAATAAATTGGGGTTTATCAGGACCGATGTTACGAGCTTCCGGAATACAATGGGATCTTCGTAAAGTTGATCGTTATGAGTGTTACGACGAATTTGATTGGGAAGTTCAATGGCAAAAAGAAGGAGACTCATTAGCTCGTTATTTAATCCGAATCAATGAAATGGCAGAATCTATAAAAATTATTCAACAAGCGTTAGAAGGAATTCCGGGGGGTCCTTATGAAAATTTAGAAATTCGACGCTTTAATAAAATAAAATATCCTGAATGGAATGATTTTGAATATCGATTCATTAGTAAAAAACCATCTCCTGCTTTTGAATTGTCGAAACAAGAACTGTATGTAAGAGTAGAAGCCCCAAAAGGCGAATTAGGAATCTTTTTGATAGGAGATCAGAGTGTTTTTCCTTGGCGATGGAAAATTCGCCCGCCGGGTTTTATCAATTTGCAAATTCTTCCTCAGTTAGTTAAAAAAATGAAATTGGCTGATATTATGACGATACTAGGTAGCATAGATATCATTATGGGAGAAGTTGATCGTTGAAATGATAATTGATATAACAAAAGTACAAGCTATCAATTCTTTTTCCAGATTGGAATCCTTAAAAGAGGTTTATGGGACTATATGGCTGCTTTTCCCTATTTTGATTCTCGTATTGGGAATCACAATAGGTGTACTAGTAATTGTGTGGTTAGAAAGACAAATATCCGCGGGTATACAACAACGTATTGGACCTGAATATGCCGGTCCTTTGGGAATTCTTCAAGCTCTGGCGGACGGAACAAAACTACTTTTTAAAGAAAACCTTCTTCCGTCTAGAGGGGATACGTATTTGTTTAGTATTGGACCCTCTATAGCAGTTATATCAATTCTACTAAGTTATTCAGTAATTCCTTTTGGTTCTCGACTTGTTCTAGCCGATTTAAGTATTGGTGTTTTTTTATGGATTGCCATTTCAAGTATTGCTCCAATTGGACTTCTTATGTCAGGATATGGATCAAATAATAAATATTCCTTTTTAGGTGGTCTACGGGCAGCTGCTCAATCAATTAGTTATGAAATACCATTAACTCTATGTGTGTTAGCAATATCTCTACGTGTGATTCGTTGAAACATGGGTCTACCCTTGCCTCATTTCTTTTTTTGGGGGGTTTCTAAGAATAAAAATGAAATGGATTGAATAGTATCTTCCTTTTTGTTAGTTACTGATCGGGTTGATAAAGTAAACCAGATAGTTAGATGAGTGAAAGAAAACAGCTTTCAAATTTGCAGTAAAAAGTTGAATCTCATTGCCTATGTACAAGGGTTAAACAAAAATAAACATAAGCAGTCAAGGCTGTTTCCCCCAAGATTGGTTATCCTGACTTGAAGCGGGTTGAAACGAATTATGGAGTTTTTACTTTCTTTTTTTTTCTCTGTATAAAAATAGATGATATGAATTACCATAGAGGTTGAATAAACATGAGTGGATGGTTAGGAACACCAAAGTACACAAAGGATTTGTAATAGAGATTATGTAACTTATCCGACGAGATATTTTTACATAAAAGAAATACTAATTGAGGCTTTAAATTTGTAGAAATGATCAAGTAGTACTCCCACAAATTCCGATCCAGAGTATGCTCCTATCCACTGATTAAGTGAATAACTATCAGGAACGAAGTAATCTTTTACTTTTTTATTTTAAGACTAAAAAAAATCCAGGAAATAAGAGGTCGAAAAAAAAAAGATAATATGAATATAAAAATATATAACTGGAATTAAAAAAAAAAGATTTTTCCAATATCCATATTCAAGCATTAAGTTATTACTAAAAAAAAATGGAAATTCTTGAAAGTTAGTTAAAGTAAAGGATGAGATCAATTCCGAAGCATTTGTTAGAGCATAGCAGACAGAATTTCATTGGTCTAATTCAGGATTTTTCGATTGATTTGAAATTTACTTCTTCTACAAGCATATGAAGATTTAAAGAATATCAATCAGTCCTTAGATTTATTTATGGCTCTTGAGGAGCCGTATGAGGTGAAAATCTCATGTACGGTTCTGTAATAGCGATGACAAGAGTGATTTTCTCATCGACTATGATTATCTAACAGTTTAAGTACAGTTGATATAGTTGAGGCACAATCAAAATATGGTTTTTTGGGATGGAATTTGTGGCGGCAACCTATAGGGTTTATTGTTTTTATAATTTCTTCTCTAGCTGAATGCGAGAGATTGCCTTTTGATTTACCAGAAGCAGAAGAAGAATTAGTAGCAGGTTATCAAACCGAATATTCCGGTATTAAATTTGGTTTATTTTATGTTGCGTCTTATCTAAATCTACTAATCTCTTCTTTATTTGTAACCGTTCTTTATTTGGGTGGTTGGAATCTTTCTATTCCACACATAGTCATTTCTGGCTTTTTTGAAATAAATAAAATAGATGGAGTTTTTGGAACGACAATTAGTATTTTCATTACATTAGCTAAAACTTTTTTGTTCTTGTTCATTCCTATCACAACAAGATGGACTTTACCTAGACTGAGAATGGACCAATTATTAAATCTTGGATGGAAATTTCTTTTACCTATTTCGTTAGGTAATCTATTATTAACAACTTCTTCCCAACTCCTTTCATTATAAATTCGAAAAAAAAAAAGAATATTTTATATTCACTCTAAACTTAATTCACAACTTGTCCCAAACAAGAGAAAGAAACAAAATCTTATTTTTTTTATTGATATTTACTATATGTTCCCTATGGTAACTGGGTTCATCAATTATGGTCAACAAACAATACGTGCGGCAAGGTACATTGGTCAAGGTTTTATGATTACTTTATCCCACTCTAACCGTTTACCCGTAACTATTCAATATCCGTATGAAAAATTGATCACATCAGAGCGTTTTCGTGGTCGAATTCATTTTGAATTTGATAAATGCATTGCTTGTGAAGTATGTGTTCGTGCATGTCCTATAGATTTACCCGTTGTTGATTGGAAATTGGAAACGGATCTTCGAAAGAAACGGTTGCTTAATTATAGCATTGATTTCGGAATTTGTATTTTTTGTGGTAATTGTGTTGAGTATTGTCCAACAAATTGTTTATCAATGACTGAAGAATATGAGCTTTCGACTTATGATCGTCACGAATTAAATTATAATCAAATTGCTCTGGGCCGTTTACCAATATCAATAACTGATGATTACACAATTCGACCAATTTTGAATTCACCTCAACCAAAAGAGCAATCCCGTGATTGAAGAGCAATTCTCAATTATTAAATTTCTTTTTTTTCTTGTTCAATAACTATAAATTTTGATTATTCAATATTCCTATTTATTGGTGAAAATAGAAACTTTATTTGGATTTTAAATATGTTTACTGTAATTGTAATGGTTTTAAATAGTTTTAGTTGCGAACTACCCAAACCAATGCGATAGGTTCAATAACTTTACTTTACTCACATCAAGTGATACGCATTAGGATTTAAAATCAAAAATGCATAAACTTTTTTTTCCTGTTCAAGTCAATAAAATCATGAAACATTCCGATTTTTTTATTTCTTATTTTACATATAATGGATTTACCTGGACCAATACATGATTTTCTTTTAGTTTTTCTGGGGTCGGGCCTTATATTAGGTGGTCTAGGAGTAGTATTATTTACCAATACAATTTTTTCTGCTTTTTCGTTAGGATTGGTTCTTGTTTGTATATCTTTATTCTATATTCTGGCAAATTCCCATTTTGTAGCTTCTGCACAACTCCTTATTTATGTGGGAGCTATAAATATATTAATAATATTTTCTGTAATGTTCATGAATGGTCCGGAATATGACACAGATTTCCGTCTGTGGACTGTGGGGGACGGGATTACCTTATTGGTTTGTGCAAGTCTTTTTGTTTCATTAACTATTACTATTCTAAATACGTCCTGGTATGGGATTATTTGGACTACAAAATCAAATCAGATTCTAGAACAAGATCTGATAAGCGCTAGTCAACAAATAGGAATTCATTTATCAACCGATTTTTTTCTTCCATTTGAACTCATTTCAATAATTCTTTTAGTTGCTTTAATAGGTGCAATTGCCGTGGCTCGTCAATAATAATTCATTTGATTTTTTAAAATAGCAATCAAAAAAAATGATATTTTATCATATTCATTTTCATTCTAGTCAATCAAATTGGTTTAATTCAATTTATTATTCTATTATCATATCATTTTTTTGTTCTTCATTTTTTTTTGTAGTATAACTTATTATATTCTAGTTAATCAAATGGGTTTAATTGTTGTTCATATTCAAATGAATAGAGATTGATAAGGAGTTGGTCAATGATACTCGAACATGTACTTGTTTTGAGTGCTTTTTTATTTTCGATCGGCATTTATGGATTAGTCACGAGTCGAAATTTGGTTCGGGCTCTGATGTGTCTTGAACTTATATTGAATGCAGTTAATCTAAATTTTGTAACATTTTCTGATTTTTTTGATAGTCGCCAATTAAAAGGAAATATTTTCTCAATTTTTGTTATAGCTATTGCAGCCGCTGAAGCAGCTATTGGCCCGGCTATTGTTTCTTCAATTTATCGTAACAGAAAATCAATTCGTATCAATCAATCGAATTTATTGAATAAATAGTTTATAGTATTTATTTTTTAATTTTTTTAGTCTAAAATTTTATTCTAGAAATTGAAATTTGAATAATCATTAATTCAAATTAAATTCCTAGATATCACACTTTAAGATATACTTTCACAAATGTAAGAAATCAAAGTATTTTGGACCTCTTTTACATTTATCTATTTTATATTTAGTTTCTAATATTCTAATAAGTCGCCGATCCAATCCAGAATTAGATTGAACTTCTGGGAAATCATCGATTCGTCTGGTAATTTATTCATCTGGTAGTTTAATATGTATTTCATTTACTTTACTAGAACTAGAACTAGATCGAAAATTAATGAAGTTAAAAAAATTATAGATCCAATGTCACATTCAGTTAAGATTTATGATACATGTATAGGATGTACTCAATGTGTCCGAGCTTGCCCCACAGATGTATTAGAAATGATACCTTGGGATGGATGTAAGGCTAAACAAATAGCTTCTGCTCCAAGAACAGAGGATTGTGTTGGTTGTAAGAGATGTGAATCTGCTTGTCCAACAGATTTTTTAAGCGTTCGAGTTTATTTATGGCATGAAACAACTCGCAGTATGGGTCTAGCTTATTGATACGTTTCAGAAAATTCCATTTGAATCCATTTATTCTATCATTGGATTTTTTTTACCGACAAAAACCCGTACCCAAAAAGATATTTTTTGGGTACGGGTTTTTTTGGCCCAAGTGTATCTTGTCTTTACTATGAATTATTTTCCCTGGTTAACAACAATTGTAGTTTTACCCATATTTGCAGGTTCTTTAATTTTCTTATTTCCTCATAGAGGAAATAAGGTTATCCGCTGGTATACTATATGTATATCCATTTTAGAGCTCCTTCTAACAACTTATGCGTTTTGTTATCATTTCCAACCGGACGATCCATTAATCCAACTGTCAGAAGATTATAAATGGATCCAATTTTTTGATTTCCATTGGAGATTAGGAATTGACGGACTTTCGATAGGACCCATTTTACTGACGGGATTCATCACCACGTTAGCTACTCTAGCGGCTTGGCCGGTTACTCGAGATTCTCGATTATTCCATTTCCTAATGTTAGCAATGTATAGTGGTCAAATAGGATCATTTTCGTCCCGAGACCTTTTACTTTTTTTCCTAATGTGGGAATTAGAATTAATTCCTGTTTATCTACTTTTATCCATGTGGGGAGGAAAAAAACGTCTCTACTCTGCTACGAAATTTATTTTGTATACTGCAGGGGGTTCCATTTTTCTATTACTGGGAGTTCTGGGTATTGGTTTATATGGTTCCAATGAACCGACATTAAATTTGGAAACATTAATTAATCAATCGTATCCTGTAGCATTAGAAATAATATTCTATATTGGATTTTTTATTGCTTTTGCTGTCAAATTGCCGATTATACCTTTACATACATGGTTACCAGATACCCACGGAGAAGCACATTACAGTACTTGTATGCTTCTAGCTGGAATCTTATTAAAAATGGGAGCATATGGATTGATTCGGATCAATATGGAATTATTACCTCACGCTCATTCTATATTTTCTCCTTGGTTGATAATAATAGGCACAATACAAATAATCTATGCAGCTTCAACATCTCCCGGGCAACGTAATTTAAAAAAAAGAATAGCCTATTCCTCTGTATCTCACATGGGTTTCATAATTATAGGAATTAGTTCTATAACTGATACGGGGCTTAATGGGGCCATTTTACAAATAATTTCTCATGGATTTATTGGTGCTGCACTTTTTTTCTTAGCGGGAACTAGTTACGATAGAATACGTCTTGTTTATCTCGACGAAATGGGCGGAATAGCGATTCCAATGCCAAAAATATTCACACTCTTTAGTAGCTTTTCAATGGCATCCCTTGCACTACCGGGAATGAGTGGTTTCATTGCAGAATTAATAGTATTTTTTGGAATAATTACCAGCCAAAAATATCTATTAATACCTAAAATACTAATTATTTTTGGAATGGCAATTGGAATGATATTAACTCCTATTTATTTATTATCTATGTTACGTCAAATGTTCTATGGATATAAATTATTTAACAGTACAAACTCTTACTTTTTTGATGCTGGGCCGCGAGAGTTGTTTGTTTCGACTTCTATCTTTCTGCCAGTACTAGGTATTGGAGTTTACCCAGATTTCGTTCTCTCACTATCAGTTGAGAAAGTGGAAGCTATTGTATCGAATTTTTTTTATAGATAGATTTCTTTTCATTTGATTAAATCAAATGAAAAGGAAGTTTTCTTTACATAACAAAGAAACAAAACTGAATCGCAATTCGAATCAGGCATGTTTAACGTTTGTGAGAACCGTTTAAATCATGATTTAAACGGTTCTCACCTGCTTATAATAAACTTGCTTATGTCTTGTCCTATATTTGTATTTGTAAGGTCTTTTCTTCCATTTAATTAAGCGTTAATGGAAATGAACCATAACTATGTAGCCCTATTCCTAATAGATTGACCCCAAAATAGCATATCCAAATTATAAGAAAACCTATAAACGCCACAATTGCAGAACTTGCACTCCGAAAATTTCTATTTGTTCGGATATGTAAATAAATTGAAAATACGGTCCAAGTGATAAATGCCCAAGTTTCTTTGGGGTCCCAATTCCAATACGATCCCCACGCCTCATTGGCCCATACTGCTCCTGAAAGAATACCCATAGTTAAAAAGATAAAGCCTAGACTAATAACACGATAACTCCAATGATCCAGCTGTTCAATCAATTGGGATCTGTAATAATTTCGAACATAAAAGGGCGAAGTGTTTTGGACACTATTGCTTTTCTCATTCATGTATTGAATCTCAGCGAAGAAAAATGACTTATTTAATACATATTTTCGTTTATCAAAAATATATTTTTGAAATGTAATCGTTAGAAGTGTTACTGATAATAATGATCCACATAAAAGAGCTGCATAACCTAATACCATCATACTTACATGCATCATTAACCATTGAGATTGGAGAGCGGGTACTAATATTGCGGATTGATGCATTTCTGTTAAAAAGCCCGACGTAGCAAATCCTTGAGTCAAAATAGCACTTGGCGCAGTTATTGCACTTAACGAATTTTTCTCTTTTTTTAAAAAATATGGAATCAAATGAATAAGGTAGAAACTCCAGGAAAGGAAGATTAATGATTCATATAGATCACTTAATGGTAAATGTTTCCAATAAACCCAACGAGTAATTAATAATCCTGTTAGACAGAAAAAAGTAACTATCATGCCGTTTTCGAATGAATTATATAGTCCTACTTTTCCATTGACTAATAAAGTGATCAAATGGAGTATAATTACAACGGAAACCGTTGAAAAGGAAATATGAGTTAAAATATGCTCTAAAGTGGAAAAAATCATAATATAAAATTAAAAAAAAAATGCATTTTCATTATTTATTATAGGTTATAGGACTGTTGAAATTTTTTAAGAATTTCAACAATGTCATGCCGCCACTCGGACTCGAACCGAGATGCTCTCGCACTGCTTCCTAAGAGCAGCGTGTCTACCGATTTCACCATAGCGGCTTGTTTGAAATCATAATAACCCATTTTTATTTATTCGTCGAGATTAATTCAATATAATATTTTATTTTTTGAACCATTTCAATTAAATAAAAATGACTACATAAAGTATTTGCAAACCAAAATTGAAATGGTTCATATTCATGATAATAATAACTTTTTTCGTTATTTTTTTTGTATTTTAAATCAATTTTAAATTTATAGTACTCTTTTAATTTGTCAACGGACTTTTGTATAGTTTATGTTTTCTTGAAATAAAACCTTGTAACTAGAAGATTCTTCTTTTCAATCCAGGATAGACCTCAATAAAGGTCTTTCTCACTTTCTTTTTTCTTTTTTTTTGATAAAAAAAAAGAATTTTTTAGCTGATTTCAAAACTAACAAATAACAAATACATAGATTATTTCACTACATAAAAAAATCGAATATTTTGGATCCAAAATTCAACACGGCATCGAAAGTATTTTTTCTTTAAATAGATAGTTTTTTATCCAAAATAAACAAATTGGTAGAATTTTTACGGTTAAGTATTGAACCGGATATAGCATATAAAAAAATCCGGATCTCTATTGAAACTTTTTTCAAAAACAAAAAAAAATTCTTTCCACATATATATAATATTCAAGTAAAACTAAAATATAGTTTTAAATTTAAAGGGCTTTTTATTTATTTTCAACGGGGGAATATAGAGAATATAGCAACTTCAAGAAATAATGCTTCCGGAAGTTAAAGTTGAACCACTTTCTATTTGTCTTTTTTTACAAAATAGATAGAAAAAACTTTTCTGAGTTTTTTTATTGTATTGTGACAAAATATATATATATATAAATATATTAAAGGGTTGATGGGGAAAAAAATCCCCATCTTATATCTTATAAATAACAAAAATAGACTCAAAAAAAGGGTGATGAAATATTCTCTATATATAGTTTTTCAAACAAAAAGTACTATTTTATGGTCGGCTTAAGAGTTGTTATTTTCCATATCATAAACAAAAAGTCCCAATTTTATATAGTTCGAAATATTTAGTAAATCCAAACTTATTTAAAATTTAAATCGTTTCTTTTCGATATTTTTGATTCTAAATAAAAAAGGAAATTATTCCGAATTTGGTATACCTTTTTTCTTTGAGTCACGTGGATTTGGATTATTCTAAGGTTTGATTACTTATTTTTCTTACAAAAAAACTTTTGGAATTCCCAGTAGCAAGAGATTTTGCTAAAGAAAAGGCTTTTAACGCTGCCCAATGCCCCTTTTTTTTCCAAAGATTTTTTCGAATACGCTTTTTGTAAATCGAAGTACGTTTTTTTGGAACTGCCATTTCAATTTTAATTGATTATTCAGTGTTAGATTTGGATGTGAAAGACATCTAGTGTTCAAACGAATCTTTGTTTTCTATTAATTATCTATGTATTTAGATTCTAGACGATACCCTCTATTATTCAATTTTTGAAAATGGAAAAACATAATATAACTATAAACTAGAAATATTTTTTCTATATTTTGCTTCTATTTCTTTTTGCTGTGTTACATTTAATTTCCATGTATGTAGCAAATCACATTGAAAACTTTAATAACCCAACCTTTAAATTAGATTTAAATTGAAAAACTTAAATTCATTTTTGAAAATATATCGAATTTTTAATTTTCAAATTGAAATGATCTCAATAAATGAATTTGTTTAAAAGATCCAAGATTTTAGGCATTTTTTTATTCTATGTTATAGAAACTAGAAAGTAAAGTTAAAGTAACCGATATAAAAAATCGATAACTAAAAAAATAGAAGTTTTTCTATGTTTTTGTTTGGAATAGAAGACAATCAAATCATTTTGCATAAAATAAGTTATTAATTGTGAATAACCTACAAAATAAATTAATAAAAATATTTCATTTTTTTTATCATTATTGACTTTATTAGATCTTTTAATCGATTTTAAGATTTTGTTTAGCCTTTCATTCTGAAATTCTGAATATATTTTCGAAATAAATTAAATCGAAATGAAAGTGGAATTTGTTTTATCTTCCTATGCAATATTTTGCATTTAGTCTTACGTATTCACTTTTAGTAACAAATACATTATTTGAATTTGACCAATTATAATTTCGTGGTTTGAATATTAAAAAAAAACTTCCACATCAATATTAATATTTGATATCGACTTGAAAAAAACAAAAAAAAAATTCTATTTCGATTTAAGTTATTAGATATCTTAATTTTTTTATTGATTTCTTTCAAAAGAGGCAAGAGCCTATGAATCGTAAACAAAAAAATAAATATTAATTAAATAAAAAAAATAAAATATAAAAATTTTCTATTCTATTATGGAACATATATACCAATATGCATGGATCATACCCTTACTTCCACTTCCAGTTCCTTTGTTAATAGGAGCTGGGCTTTTCTTTTTTCCGATAGCAACAAAAAATCTTCGACGGATATGGGCTTTTTCGAGTATTTCGTTGTTAAGTATAGTTATGGTTTTTTCGATGAATCTGTCTATTCAGCAAATAAATAGTAATTTTATTTACCAATATGTCTGGTCTTGGACCATTAATAATGATTTTTCTTTAGAATTTGGCTACTTGCTCGATCCACTTACTTCTATTATGTCAATGTTAATTACTACTGTTGCAATTCTGGTTCTTATTTATAGTGATAATTATATGTCTCATGATCAGGGATATTTACGATTTTTTGCATATATGAGTTTTTTCAATACGTCGATGTTGGGTTTAGTTACTAGTTCAAATTTGATACAAATTTATATTTTTTGGGAATTAGTTGGAATGTGTTCATATCTATTAATAGGTTTTTGGTTCACAAGGCCTATTGCCGCAAATGCTTGTCAAAAAGCGTTTGTGACTAATCGTGTAGGAGATTTTGGTTTATTATTAGGAATTTTAGGTCTTTATTGGATAACAGGTAGTTTCGAATTTCGGGATTTGTTTGAAATATTCAATAACTTAATTAATGCTAATCAGGTCAATTCCTTATTTTGTATTTTATGTGCTTTCTTATTATTTGCTGGTGCAATTGCTAAATCTGCCCAATTTCCCCTTCATGTATGGTTACCCGATGCTATGGAGGGACCTACCCCTATTTCAGCTCTTATACATGCTGCTACCATGGTAGCAGCGGGAATTTTTCTAGTCGCTCGACTGCTTCCTCTTTTCATAGTTATACCTTACATAATGTATGGAATATCTTTTATAGGTATAATAACAGTACTTTTAGGCGCGACTTTGGCTCTTGCTCAAAAAGACATTAAGCGAAGTTTAGCTTATTCTACAATGTCTCAATTGGGTTATATGATGTTAGCTCTAGGTATGGGTTCTTATCGAGCGGCTTTATTTCATTTGATTACTCATGCTTATTCAAAAGCATTATTGTTTTTAGGGTCCGGATCTCTTATTCATTCAATGGAAACTATTGTTGGATATTCTCCGGATAAAAGTCAGAATATGGTTCTTATGGGGGGGTTAACAAAACATGTGCCAATTACAAAAAATGCTTTTTTAATAGGTACACTTTCTCTTTGTGGTATTCCACCGCTTGCTTGTTTTTGGTCCAAAGATGAAATTCTTAATGATAGTTGGATCTATTCGCCAATTTTTGCAATAATAGCTTATTTCACAGCTGGATTAACCGCATTTTATATGTTTCGAATCTATTTACTTACGTTTGAAGGCCATTTAAACCTTTTTTTTAAAAATTACAGTGGAAAAAAAAGTAGTTCGTTTTATTCAATATCTTTATGGGGTAAAAAAGAATTAAAAAGGATTAATCCAAAATTTCCTTTATTAACCTTATTAACACTGAATAATAAAGAAAAGACTCATTTCTTTTCGAAAAAACCATATCAAATTGATAGAAATTTCCGAAAAATGATGCGACCTTTTCTTACTATTACTGATTTTGCCAATAAGAATATTTCTTTATATCCTCATGAATCGGACAATACTATGTTATTTCCTCTGATTGTATTGATTCTGTTTACTTTTTTTATTGGATTCATAGGAATTCCATTTAATAAAGAAGAAATGGATTTGGATATATTAACTAAATGGTTAAATCCATCTATAAATCTTTTACATTCAAATTCGAATGATTCCGTAGATTGGTATGATTTTGTGATAAATGCAACTTTTTCGGTGAGTATAGCCTATTTAGGAATATTTATAGCCTTCTTTTTGTATAAACCCATTTATTCATCGTTAAAAAGTTTTGACTTAATCAATTCATTTGATAAAAAAGGTCAAAAGAGAGTTTTTGGGGACAAAATATTAAATATAATATATAATTGGTCTGCTAACCGCGGTTATATAGATGCTTTTTATGAAATATTCTTAATTAAGGGTGTAAGAGCTTTAGCTGAACTAATTTCTTCTTTTGATAGACGAATAATTGATGGGATTCCGAATGGTTTTGGTGTTACAAGTTTTTTTGTAGGGGAGGGTATCAAGTATGTAGGAGGGGGTCGAATCTCCTCGTATCTTTTTTGGTATTTATTCTATGTATCCATTTTTTTATTAATTTACTATTTTGTTTTCTAAGCATAATCTTGTTTTTTTATCGAGTACATCTATATAAAAAATGTCTTTGTCTAGAACCGTAATTCTATTATTTAATTCATTGCTTAAACTGTTTCTTTTTTGTTCATTTGTAGAAATCCAATTATTGGATAGTTCATCATCATATAAGAATTTTTCTGTTGTATCCAAAGAAATCTTTCTTTGTATCATTTCCCAGAAAATTGATAAACTGGGTGGATATGTAAAAGAAATTCTTTGTTTTCCATCATTTTGACATGTATAAAAAAAATATTGTGACATTTCATTTCTTACCGCATTTTCAAATCGATTGTTTTTTATATATCGCGTTGGACGATTCCAACGTTTATAGTCGAAAAGAAGAAAAAGAAGGGATTTTTCAAACCAGAAGAAGTTTTTCTTTTCTTCTTTAAGTATTTCTAACGAAGTTGGGCTATTTTTATAGCATGCTTCTTTTAAGTGCAAGTGGAATTCATCCTTTGTTTTGTCCTTTCCATTCACTCGGATCTTTTCCATTTCATCGATTTGGATTTTGTCCGGATCCTCCTTTTCTTCCGAAAAAAGGGAAGGAGAAGGATCTTCTTCGGTGAATCCCTCTTCTTCCTGTTCTGTTTCTTCCTCACTTTCTTTCGTTTCTGGGGTTTCTTTCAGTT